CGTGCAGTTTGGAGGGAGATCCTCATTAAATTAACCGTTGGATCCACTCTACAATATGGAGTAAAGAAGCCAAAATAATAGCTTAAAACAAAACACCGGAAGAAAAAAAATTGTTTGAAATCTTTGTAAACTCATGGTACATCGGAGCAGTGTCGTGAACGAAATTAGAACTATTGAATCGGATCCAATATATCGCAATCGATTAGTAAACATGCTGGTTGATCGTATTCTAAAAAACGGCAAAAAATCACTAGCTTACCAGATATTCTATCAGGCTATGAAGCGGATTAGATAAAAGACAAGTAGGAATCCACTGTCTGTTCTGCGGCAGGCAGTGCGTGGGGTAACGCCCGATGTAGTTACAGAAACCAAACGTGTAGGTGGATCAACTTATCGAGTTCCCGTTGAAGTAGTACCTGCAAAAGGAAAAGCTTTGGCCATCAGGTGGTCATTGATCGCGTGTCGAAAACGCTCAGGTCGAAGTATGGCTTTAAGGTTGAGTGATGAATTAATGGATGCCGCCAGAAATTCCGGGAGTGCCATACGGAAAAAGGAGGAGACTCATAAAGTTGCGGAAGCTAACAAAGCCTTTGCCCACTTCCGTTAGTTTTGTTGTGGATTGGGATCAATCCACAACAAAACTAAGAAGATTGTGGGTTGGGATCGAGAAAGATTGGGAAGTCAAAATGCATTACAAAAAATGGATGATTGAGGGGTTGACGCTTCTCTTTTCATTAATTATTGCGCTGTTGGTCAATGCGAAGCTGCGGAGTGCTTCAAAGCCTTGGCGCGCGCGGGATTAGTATTAGTTTTGACCGATAATAAATAAAATTAGAAGCGTGCATTATTGAAAAGAGAGATATAATCTCCTCCCCTTTTTTAACAACAAGAAATATCGAGATAAGAAGCTTCTCCATCCGGTAATTCTAGAGACTGAATCATTTTTGGTTGACACAGATAGCTTCTTGTGATATACTAGAATATAACAGGCGTACTAGCCTGGGGAATCCCTAACTACTTTTCGAAAACCAAAATTTGCCATGACCGCAACTTTAGAACGACGCGAAAGCGCAAGCCTATGGGGTCGCTTCTGCGACTGGATTACCAGCACGGAAAACCGTCTTTACATCGGATGGTTCGGTGTCTTGATGATTCCCACCCTACTAACCGCAACCTCCGTATTCATAATCGCTTTCGTTGCAGCTCCTCCTGTAGATATTGACGGTATTCGCGAGCCTGTCTCTGGTTCTTTACTATACGGTAACAACATTATCTCCGGCGCTATCATCCCTACTTCTGCAGCTATTGGGTTACATTTCTACCCAATCTGGGAAGCAGCTTCTGTCGATGAATGGCTTTACAATGGTGGCCCATACGAACTGATCGTTCTTCACTTCCTACTTGGTGTAGCTTGCTACATGGGTCGCGAATGGGAACTAAGCTTCCGTTTAGGTATGCGTCCTTGGATTGCTGTTGCTTACTCAGCTCCAGTCGCAGCTGCTGCCGCCGTCTTCCTTATTTACCCAATTGGTCAAGGAAGTTTTTCTGACGGTATGCCTCTGGGTATCTCCGGTACTTTCAACTTCATGATCGTTTTCCAGGCTGAGCACAACATCCTTATGCATCCTTTCCACATGTTGGGTGTAGCTGGCGTATTCGGCGGCTCTCTATTCAGTGCTATGCATGGTTCTTTGGTAACTTCCAGTTTGATTAGAGAAACCACTGAGAATGAGTCTGCCAATGCAGGTTATAAGTTTGGCCAAGAAGAAGAAACTTATAACATTGTAGCTGCTCACGGATACTTCGGTCGCTTGATCTTCCAATATGCTAGCTTCAACAATTCTCGTTCTCTACACTTCTTTTTAGCTGCCTGGCCCGTAGTAGGTATCTGGTTCACCGCCTTAGGCATCAGCACTATGGCATTCAACTTAAATGGTTTCAACTTCAACCAATCCGTGGTTGACAGCCAAGGTCGTGTTATAAACACCTGGGCTGACATCATAAACCGTGCTAACCTAGGTATGGAAGTCATGCACGAGCGTAACGCTCACAATTTCCCCCTAGATTTAGCTTCTGTCGAAGTCCCTTCTATAAACGGCTAATATCTGTATGGTTATGCAGCACAATTGGATACCAAACCCTGCAATCTTGAAAGATAGGGTTTGGTATCCAAGAGATGAGAATGACAAGTTCGTACGGTAGAAGAAAAAGAGAGAAGGATAATTGAAAAGAACGAACATTGTAAACATTTTAAATATTGGATTGGGATTTACCCATGAATCGAGAAGATTTAGTAATTTGATTTGCTAAATGTGTCCTTTAATTTAAACCCTTTAACTTTTGAGTAGAATAAAAAAAAGCTAGGAGTACATTCCCCATTTCGCAGATTCTTTGTCTTGTTAGATCTATGCAGTTTATATGACTGTGTATCAATCAAAGAATCATTTATCTAACTTAACGAATGGAATGAACCTCGGTCACCCTTGAAGGATTTTTCAACAAGTGCCATAAAGAATAAAGAAGGGGCGGACGTAGCCAAGTGGATCAAGGCAATGGATTGTGGATCCATCACGCGCGGGTTCAATCCCCGTCGTTCGCCCATACGGATATACTCCAATAATACCAACTAATACCGATCCGTTCCGTTCGCTTGTCGCTTGGAGTGGGAATAATATTTTGAGTTGGGTGAGATCTATGTGGTGAGTCTCTTCTATAATGAGATCTGAGAATCCTCAATCTCCAGTCTTTGAAGCAACTAGTTACGGAAATAACCAAATTGCCTTATAGATTTCTGTCATCCCATCTTGAAATTCTCAGGATTCTCCCTATAATATAATAAAAATGGATAATAGGTAGAGAAATAGTCTCGGAACGCATAAGCGAAATAAACTAAAACTATGATGAGAAAGCTGGTAGAAAAACGAGTAGGAGTAAGAGGCCCAGATTATTCATCTGGAGTTTGGGACTTCGTTGAAGTCAATACATTAAAGTACTTCTCCGAATCATTGAGAAACCAACATTTCAAAGAACTTGTAGTTACCACTACTAAACCTTTTATCAGATTATCTGACTTTTGATTTCTAAGCTCACTCTTTTTACGTGATTTGCATCATTCAATAATGAGCGGTGGTAGTGTCATCCTAGAAATGTTTATGTTACTGGCAATACCGATTCTCATGCATTCCTTAAGTGACAAGAATTCGCTCAAGATAAATTTTGTATTAGCAAAAATCATTCATGGAGGTGGCGGTGTAAGAAAGAAACATACAGAGAATTCTGACGCTTACGATTGCCTCCTTCTTCTGGAGAGATTCTTCTCTGTTAAAAGAATTGGGGAGAGAGGAGTACCAGCTCCCTACTACTTAGGTTCAAATAAAAAGATTCTAATCTCTGGAGATTATTCAAAAGAGGAGATGAGCATTCGCCAGGATGATGTCATTACTCCCTTGCTTTCCGGTAGATGGAAGGCACGCATAAGAAAGAAGGATTTATTTGGTGAAGAGAAACTCAAGGATGAAGCTGAAGATATTCAAGTGGTTGGTGGGAATAGGCCTTTGAAAGATTTATTAATGTTTTTCAAATCCTATAAAAAATTCCTAGTTTCCAAGAGCGGAAATGACTGCCCCCAAAACAATTTAGAATCGCTCCCTCTCTGGGAAATCCGTAACAGCCAAGATGCGGGACAAGCCATACGGTTTGGAAACGATTCATTAAGTCTCGTAGTCTTGGATCCCTTTAAAAGGGCGTTACTCGGATCTGCAAATTCAACTAATCTCCTAAGGGATGAATCGGCTTTTTCCTATGAGCAAGAAGCTTTTTCCACTATGTCTTTGTTTATGTCTCATGAAAAAACGACGTTGTTTTGTAACTCTATATCCGAATTAGATTATGAAAAAGATAAGAAATTATTTCCTGTTCTATACGCTTATCCACAGATTACCAATCCATTAAAAAACCGACTCACTTACTTCCTTCTCATAATTGGGAAATCAAACCTTTTTTTGGGTGGGGAAAAAAAGATTGACGTCAGTAATAGCATCAAATCCGACAAAGGAATATCTTCATCGGAAATGAGGACAAATACGCCGTTTACCAAAAGATCTGGCAAGAAACTTAGGGTAGCAAGTAATGGATACTTCGACTTTGATGATATTCTTCCAAACTGTTTGAAAGCATCTTTAAAGATACCTAAAAAAACAACTAATCGAAATGAGATTACTAATTTTGTAACCAAATTGGAAGGAGGAAGGAATCTAGATTCGAGATATTCTGCAGTTAGATTATATGAACAAAATAGACTCATACCTATCTATTTTACATACATATATCTTTTCCACGATTATTTCTGCACCTTATCCAATGAATATTTCTCCCGACTCAACTATTGGTTGGATCGCTGGACGGATGGCGGAGAATACACCAGTTTAACACGAATTGCAATCGAATAAACAGTTCTCAAGTGGAAGGATGACGTAGAGTGTCTCTCGAATGAATATATTACCCTCCAATTTGGTGAGTGTAAGAATGTTCAATCCAATATCCATAAATGGCTTAATGCGACGATAAATTTGTTTCTCTTGCCTGTCGGGAAATTCTTGGAAAAAGCAATCAAGTACACCTTGGAGGAATTCATATGCCGTGCGTCAATAGTGGGAGACGGGCTGCTAAGTACTACTGGCGTCAGTCTACGCAGTATCAATCGACATCCCAAGAGAGATCTTCATCGATTTCTCAATGTTTTAGTTCTTTCTAGAATGATTGTTGCTGAGGCTACTCGCCATAAAGTTATGAAAGATGCCTTTGCTTACTTTATTGAAAAAGTGTACGACATAGATGCTGATAGATTGGACAAAATAAATTATATCGAGCGTGATCTTTTCTCAGGTTTACTCGATAGTCACATTGACGAAGAGATACTTTCTTTCAAACCAACTCTTGAAGAAAGAAGAAGTTTCCTAGTCGGGTTTAAACCGTTAAAAGATCAACAATTGATAGGCTTGACCGCACTAAAACCGGCGTCAAATTCTAGCTTTCTCGGGTTGCCTTGCATTGAAGCTATCCGAGCAGGATTATTGAATGAGGCTCTTTCTATTATGGGGAGGGGGAGGCAAATCCGGACTCTTTTCCTTGATAATTTAGGTCGTGAGGGAAAATCAATTACGAATGAGGGTATTCCAATAAAAAGTTCCGATCAATTGAATGAAAGAAATGATTCACGGAGCCGTCCTGGAAAAAATATCATCCCCAAGCTCAGAAGAGGGTTTTTCTTAGTCAAGAACTGTAGCAGTAGTTATCTCAATTTGTTAGAAAACTTTCCTGTGGGCTCGGATAACAAAGCCATCTCGCCTGATATCATATCATTGATTCATCCCCAACTATCAGAGTCGTTATCATCCAATTTGTCGAAACAAACGGTAGAAAAGGTATATGGTTACTTATTCACGCTAATCGGATTTCTGTCGCCTAATTTGCATGAATCTGCAACGATAGTAACTCACTTAGATGGACTTCGCAATTCTATTTTGCATCTGAATGAGTCACTGGCAAGTTTGAGCTCATCCCCCGGTAAAGCGACAGACTCGTTCCTATCCTCGTGTAGTAACGATGGAGTTTTTTTAAGGGAGGTGCCGGTAAACGCCGATTCGTGGTCGGATCATCAGCGAACCCAACCTCGTCAGAATCTGGTATTAGATCGAGTCAATTCTGAAGAATTTGTTAAAGATGGATTAGACTCGGGGAATGGTTCCATCGAGAATCGAGTCGATCAAAACGGTTTGTCTATTAAGTATTTCTGGGAACTGAAAGAATTAGATACACCTTTTTGGTCACCAAGATTCTCATTATACAATGATGTAACATCAATATCTCTAGCGAGACTCTTTGGGGAGGAGGTTCTTCGCAAAGATTTGGGGTTCGCAGATTTCTCTGCCCGGGAAAAAGCTACTCACCCATTCCATCTCATAAATCTTAATGAATTATCAAACGATTTGAACAGATTTAAGATCTCTTGGATCTTCTGGAAAGACAGTATCGCCGAAAATTGGGGCTTATTGAAAGAATATATACCCCTGTTTTTCACCCCCACCTGGTGGAAATACTTCTGGGCTCTAATTGGAGAAACATATCCAGAAATAATACTTAAGATAACTTACGATTCAAATCATGATCTTTCTAAGATCTTTGGAGGAATTGGTGGGGATTTAGTAAGTGGTGCAAAAGGTTATTTACTCCAAAGCCTGCAAAAGTTAGGATTGAGATTCGGAAGCCGTTCTATTCATACCCTATCATCCGAAACCGATCTTCTCATTCTCAAAAAAATCCATAATGAAGCAGAGATGTTCCATCCAGGGAAATGGTCGGTATCTCAATCTTCCAATAGGCTTATCTCCTATTACTCTATTCTTTCAATATTAGTTGTTCTCGCGTCATTGAAACAAGCTTTGTCTGCCGTTTCGGGTTCCAATTCCTTTCATTCGTGGAAACGTCTCGATACTATTGAATATTTAAAAGACCCGATGCGTAAATCCTATTTAAGAAAGGTAATGTATTCCCCCTCGACAAGATAAATGTTAACGAGAGATCTACTAATTCATTCTTTGAATAGATTCTTGAATTATGTAAATAATCTAATTTTCTTCTTTCTCGTGAGAAATGAACTTGATTCATGGATATTTGGTAGGGAAAGCGCTGATATCTTAGAGAGTAAGAAAGAACTACTGACTCAACATTTAGTAACAAATCAGACTCTCTACAGGTATGTATCGAGATTGAAATCCAATTCCGACTTGTTCAGTAACAACATCTTTCATGAGCCTTACTTACAAGAAAGATCCAATGTTTTGGCATACTCACTTCAATTCCGGCAAAATGCTCTATTGGGTCACAAGATTTGTAAGTTAGATCCTGCGGAGAAGTGGACTTTTTATGCCCTTGGGAGAACTATTCTATCTTCAGCAACAACAAGGCGGAAAGACAATTTACTAAATATGCCATGTCGTGACATACCTATTTCCCTCCAATCGGGATTATTGAGGCCTCAAGGAATCTTACTAGTAGGACCTGTAGAGACTGGTCGATCTTCCATCATTAGAGATGTAGCTTTCAACTCCTACTTGCCGGTGATGAAAATACCATTAAAGAAGTTCTTATACAACCGATCTTTTTTCAGATTTAGATTCAAAAGTATACGTGGAAATTTCATTTCGAAAGAGAGCGTACACAGATTAAAAATTGTCTTCGAAATAGCAAGAGAGATGTCTCCCTGTACACCATGGATTAAAGATATTCATGAATTGAATATTTCTCGCTCGTATCATAGGCTAGAAGCTGATCCCAAATATTTACTTTGCCAACTCTTCGATAGTATTGATAACAACCTCGGCAACTTCGGCATACGCGCAAACGTCGTTATTGCCATGACTCATGCACCTGCAAGGATAGATCCAGCTTCAATAGCTCCGAATCGGTTAAGTCAATTAATAAATCTTCGGAAGTTCAATGGTGGGGGTCAACGTCAGAAAGAATTGTCGATTCTATTACGTATCAGAGATTTTGCGGTAGGAGCTAATCCGTCTCTTCTTAAGAGTACTGTGTCTGGACTTGCAGGTTATAGTAAAAGAGATCTATTCTTTCTCGCTAATGAAGCGTTATTAATAGCCACCTCCAAAAGGAAAAAGTTTGTATGTGGGAACGCATTTAGATTAGCTTTGCAGAAGCAACAGTTGATTATTCATAATAGGGGCAATCGGATGGAATCTAATTCTGAATGGGAAATCTCTTCCTATAAGATGGCGGAAGAAGCTTCGAGGAATAGTTTGATAGATCTTTATCTCACATTTATTGGTCGTAACGTGTCAAAGATGCGATTTTATTACTTGTCTAACTGGTATGTGGAACCTTTAAGAAACGAATCAACATTTGATGAATTCACTATTTTTTCGCATCTCCTAAAGGTACTAGTCAAATTAGTAGCTCACGATTCGTTCCAAATGGATATGGGCAAAAGAGAGGATTTCATTGTTCTCAACAAACTTCTAGCGAATGAATTAAATATAACTTGTGGTGTCCTAGAAAACCTCCCAACTAAACTCTCAGGCCTAAGAATTGGTAAGGCCGTGAGTCCACGCAGTAATAGTTTTCTTCCCCCCTTTCCTCTTGGAAAACCCAAGTATTGCTCAGGTGTAACCTCCCCAAGTCGCTCTTCCAAATCTCTGCGAAGAGGGAGACTTAGTAGTTTAATCGATTTCGAGATGCAACAGTCACCCGAATTAAGAAACTCAAGAAACTCAACCACAGAGATATCGCGTGAGATTACTTGGTCACACAAGGCTTGGCGTCTCCGTTTCCTGCGAAGTGGGACTTACCAATTGATGGCGATATTATCCCAACCCAACCATTTTTATAACTTAATTCTCGTTTATTACAATCAGAATCACATACCTCAAAAAGATTCTGAAATCAATAAGATTAAGGGAGAAAAAAGGACGTGGCGCCAGACAGAGACAAACAGGCGTCTTTTCAGGTTACACCGATCTTTCATTGATCACACAGATGACTCCCCAGAAAGATTGGAAAACCGATTAGATAACTGGTTGTTACGTGAGCAATTTCTCGAATTGGGACTCTCTGGCAACTCATCTAATGAGTATAAAACACATTGCGATCGATTCTATGGAACGACTCAACTCTTCGGGGGGCGCTTAATCTGGGATCCCATGCTTCTGTTCCAGCCAGACCCTAAGATCCCTGCCTCGTCGCGCGACTTATTTGTGACAAGAGAAATGACGCAGAGGCTTCACCCCATTTATGGTCTGAGAAGGATGCGACTTCAAAAGCTATCAAATAACAAACTAAGAGATTTTTTCCACTATTGCGAAGATAATCCGAGAATGAAATCCGACCCATCTATCAATCCACGAAAGAATCTACCTTTGCCTAAGAAGAAGAAGAAGAAGAGACGAGATCCCGTATCCATCATGGAAACCTATTCTATAGATATACAGCTGCAGTATCCACAGCTATTTTTTCCCATTCGTTTGGGTTTCTGTGCGGTAGGGGAGGATTTCCCAGAACGATTTCTTAGGGTTAGGCTTCTAGTTCATAGAAAAAAATGGGTGACACGGAACCCTTACCCATCTTGGGATTTCCTTAAGTATAATATGTTACTTGAAACTTATGAATATCTATTCAATTCGTTCCGATTTGGTAAATCATCACTGGATCGAACAATGAAACAATTCATTCCTGAAAGCTCAATGTCATGAAACAACTGTTGTTTTCCCACCTAGATATCCCCCATCCCGTATAAATCTCCAGCCATAGGATTTAGAGACAAATCAGTAGAAGGAAGATCTCTATCTTATTTATACTGATGCAAAAAATAACATCTCAATATTAAGGAGAAGTTGGAGACCAGTTCCTAGAGAAGTAGGATAGGAGTCTCTTCAACAAAAGCTAGGATTGGGGGTATAGGTCATTCTACTAGATTTCTGCCAACTAAGAGATTTTTTGTACTCCCGAATTGACTTCTTAGTTTGTTTAGTCCAGCCATTGGATACACCGGATTTATTTGACATGGAAACTCAAATAAAAAAAAAACAACGCCTCAAGGAGACCCTTTTATCTCTTAATTCTATTAAGAATGTATCTATTAAGGAAGGGTGAGGGAGGGGGTAGGGGTAGGTAGGGCGCACTACCACACCAGTATTTCCGTCTGCATTCGTTAGTGTTGAGTCTTGAAGTAAGTACGATGGTACACTACTTACATCTAATAATGGGTGGGCACGTTACAACGCGGCTTGAGTTGGCATATGTCTGAAATGCAACTCTCCTATTCTTATTTTTTGACTGGGGATTCTCGACGTAAACACGAATCTCCCCGGATAGGATTCGAACCTACGACCAATCGGTTAACAGCCGACCGCTCTACCGCTGAGCTACCGAGGAAATTCTCAGCCCCAGAAACACCTCCCTTGCCAAAAATGAAAGGATTATCTGGAAGGAGTTAAGCTTTCTATGCCATTTCATAAACTTTGTGTATGCCCTAACTCCCATTATAGTTAGAGGCAGTAACGATAGCAATCCCATTCAAAGGAACTCCAACTAATGTCCAGGGGGGGGACAATCGGCCGATACAAGGTCAAGATCAACCTCACAAGCCCCCCCCCCCTATGAGTCGTATTGATGAATCAACAATTAGTGGTTTCTATTCCCCCCCCCCAAGAGGCGTAGTAGAATAGAATAGTCGCAGGATTCTTTTTCCACCTTCATTCCCATATCATGGAAGGCAACTATTTGAGGACTAGAAATAAGATAGGGGGAATAAGGGAAGCGAACAGAGAGAGATGGGGGGAAGATGCAGAAGAGTCGGGAAAAATGAATGCGAATTGGAGCTTCGTGAGACGAAAATAGCAGTTTATGGAAAAGGGGGGATTGGGAAATCAACAACTAGTTGTAATATATCCATAGCACTAGCCAGACGGGGCAAAAAGGTATTACAAATTGGATGTGATCCAAAACATGATAGTACATTTACATTGACAGGGTTTTTGATCCCAACAATTATAGATACTTTACAGATAAAAGATTACCATTATGGTTCCAATAAGCATTACCAATAAATAATGCGATATTCTTCCACTCCCTAAATAGCGCAGAATTTCTCCTCCAATAATATTTAACCCAGCAATTACATTTATAAGACCATCAATTATATTACGATCAATAGCTAAAGATTTATTACTTAAGACTCTTAGGGAACGTAATAAATATATGTTATAGAAGTAATCAATATAACCTCGATTAATTGACCATAATTCTACAAAAAAACCTAATGAGCTAAGTTTTTTGAAAAGTATCAAGGGTTCTTTAGGATTGTTACATATATCTGATGTTCCGTATATATACATCTTATGTATATAGAAAGAAACAAACATTGCAATAAAGGATATGGTTATTGAACCAAATGAATTTATCACTATTTCTGTCAAAGTTACAAAAAACTGATAAACTTGTGAAAAATCCAATTTGTTATTTAATAAGAATCCAATGGTAATTTTTTCACTCGTTAAACCAACTCCGAAGAATCCTGCCAATAAAACGGGTACCGAAAGTACAATAAGTGGAATTGTTAAATTCAAATCTGACTCTTCTAATTTAGAATTATTATAGATATTATTTGTATTTTTTACTTGTTTTAGATTGTAGGAAGAAAGATTTTTTGCCCTTAAACTATCAAATTTTGCACTCATAGTAATTGGGATTTTCATTTTAGTTCTACCCCAAAGATTGATATCATCAGATAAAGAAAAAGACTGTTTGAAATTAACAAAATCTACTTTAAGTATTCGAAAATCTCCCTCAAATGTAAGAAAGTAAATACGACACATATAAAACGCGGTTATGCCTGCTGTTATAGAAGTTAGTAATCCCAAGAAGGGAGAATACAACCAACTAGCTGTTATAATTTCATCCTTAGACCAGAAACAAGCTAAAGGTGGGATTCCACAAAGAGAGAGAGTACCTGTCAAAAAAGTAGTTCCAGTTATTGGCATATACTTTCGCAAACCACCCATAAGAAACATATTCTGACTTTTATTAGGCGAATATCCTACCACTTTTTCAACTAAGTGAATCGCTGAACCTGCACTAAGAAATAATAAAGCTTTTGAATATGCATGTGTAATTAAATGAAAGAGAGCAGATCGATAAGCACCAATACCTAAAGCTAAGACCATATATCCTAACTGAGACATAGTAGAATAAGCAAGAGTTTTCTTTAAATCTGTCTGGGCAAGAGCTAATGTTGCACCTAACACGGCGGTTATACCACCTACCCAGGAGATACTAAGCATCAAAAAAGGAAGCATTGATATAAGACCAAATATACGAGCTATAAGAAAGATACCTGCTGCTACCATAGTTGCAGCATGAATTAAAGCTGAAATGGGCGTGGGGCCTTCCATTGCATCTGGTAACCACACGTGGAGTGGGAATTGAGCAGATTTAGCAACTGGACCCAAAAAGAATAAAAGAACCATAATGTTTGTCAATAACAGGTTTACAAATCCAGTTTCCTGCAATGCAACAAATCAATCGCACAATTCAGAAATCTCAAAACTACCGGTTGTCCAATATAGACCTAAGATTCCTAAGAGTAACCCAAAATCTCCTACCCGATTAGTTATAAACGCTTTTTGACAAGCATGTGCAGCTTTTGACCTGGTAAACCGAAAACCTACTAATAGATACGAGCACATCGCCATTAATTCCCAAAATAGATAAAGTTGTATCAAACTGGGGCTGAAAATTAATCCTAACATGGACGCGGTAAATAAGCTTAAATAAGCAAAAAATCTAACATATCCGTTATCATAACGCATATAACTATCGCTATAAATCATAACCAAAAGGCCTACAGTAGTAACAAGTATTGACATTACTATAGTAAGTGAATCAATAAACCAACCTATCTCTATTAAAATATTAGTTTTAACTACCCAAATCCACAAATATTCTTGTATTGATCCATTTACCAAATATTCTTGAAGTAAGACAAATGATATAAACATAGCAGTTGCTAACGATAAAATGTTGAACAAAGCACATACCCGACGCAATCTTCGGGTAACTCTTGAAAAGAAGAATAACATAGATGCAGTACCAAAAGAAGCTATCAAGGGACAAAAGGGAATAATCCAAGCGTATTCTTTCACAAATATACTCACTAAACATTGAAGTTTTTATTCCTCCTAGTTACTTTTTTCCTTTTTATTCTAGTAAATAGAGGAGACGATACGGGAATGATATGAAATAGAATGTATGCAAAAATCAAATTGATTTAGAAAACTAAGATTTAGTAAAAGAAGCTTGACAAAATTCTTAGGCGAACGAGATACTTATCCTAGTTTTATAGTTTATTAATGAACCAAATCTATCTTAGAAGAATTCTTTTTCTTAATATTGCTTTATTAGGATAAAAGAAAAAAGTTAATATAAAAAAGAGATGAGAGTGGAGGAGCTCAGAGTGGAAAGATATGCAATTATTGATATTGAAGGAAAACAATTACGAGTAGAACCCGGAAGATTTTACGATATTTTTTGTTCTAATCCTAAATTAATTTTATGGGAAACCAATCGAAAATTATCTATTAATAGAGTTTTATTTTTTCGGAATGATTCTTATATCCATATTGGTTCTCCGTGGTTAGACAATATAAGAGTAAAGGGTCACATCTTACATACTTGCTCCAGAAATAATAAAAAAAAAATATTACGAGTTGCCAGTTATAAAAAAGAGATGGTTAGATTTATAGTTGATTCTATTACTTTTAATGGAAAAAAGTTAATTCCTTAATAATCACTGACACATTTAAAATAATAATTCCACTTGAATTCAAAGCTTATACCCTTTCAATGAAAAATGTAGTTTGTGTAAACTCTCGGCATACTCTTGTTTTATTGATTATATTCATTCTATCAAAAGCTATCAATAGAATAATTAGAAATAGTGACAAAAAGATATCCCCGCTTTAAAAATGGCAGTTCCAAAAAAACGTACTTCTAGTTCAAAGAAAAAAATTCGTAGTCATGTCTGGAAACAAAAATCTGTTGAAAGATCGTTAAAATCGTTTTCTTTAGCCAAATCTGTATTAACCGGACGTTCAAACAGTTTCTATTATGTAATGGAAGACAAATCTATTAAAAGCTAACTCTTTAAATAGTTGAATCATTAGAAAGAGTAAACACAAATAGAAAACCTTTTCTAAAAAAAAAACAAAAATAAGAATCAAAGATTCGGAATAGCAGGATTTGAACCTGCGACCTCCATCACCCCAAGATGGAACGCTACCAAACTGCGCTATATTCCGTATATCGGCTCATAGTTATATGAGTTCACGATTGTATCGTATGGATATGTAGACATATCTACATATCCATATATTCATCTGGAGACTATAACAAAGGATCTAGAAGAATAGAATCTATAGATTCTATTCTTCTAGTTTATAAGTTCCCTCGATTAGTATTCATTTTACTATGTTTATTTCCCCTTTTCAATCCATCAAAGAAGTATTTATTTATTGACTTTTCAAAATGAACCTCTATATAATAGATTCGTATATTAGATCTAATAAAAAGATCTGTTTATTTTCAAATGTAAAATAAATAAATTAAAAGCAGAAAAAGCCGCTATGGTGAAATAGGTAGACACGCTGCTCTTAGGAAGCAGTGCCAAAGCATCTCGGTTCAACTCCGAGTAGCGGCACTTAAAAGAAATAAAAATAAAGGATCTAAAGACACTAATATGGATAAAACTCTCTTAACTTTTCAAACTAGTTTAATAGAGAAACTAATTATTCTTAAAATAACTTATAATGTTTAAGTTGTACGAATCAAATAATAAAAAAAAATATCTGATCTTTTTCAACTACGATGTATACTCATATAGAATATATACTAGTCCATATCTCCTTTTTGATGCTTTTTTTTGCAACTCTTTTAAGTCTTATAAACCTATTCTATCAAATAGAAAAACTTTATCGATTTAACCAAAACATAATGACAGTCTGTTTTTTATGTACTACAGGATTTCTAGTTACGCGATGGTTTCAAGCTAAGCATTTTCCACTAAGCAATCTATACGAATCTCTCCTATTCTTACAATGGGGTTTCTCTTTGTTATATTTAACCTTATATCTTAAAGATAAGAACGGATTAGCCCGTACAGTTATCGCACCAAGTGCTACATTAATTAACGTCTTTGCAAGTTCAAGTATTCCGGAGCAGATGCAGCATTCCATGATATTAGTCCCCGCCTCACATTCTTATTGGTTGATAATGCATGTAAGCACGATGTTGATTAGTTATGCAACCTCATTATGTGGATCTTTACTTGCAATAATCCTATTAAGTCTCTTATTTACTGAATTGACTAGTAATCCCGTAAGGCTTTTGAAAACTAAATATGAAAAAAACTTTTTCATATCTCATAGTACGATTTATACTACCAATCAAAAACAGATTAATGAGCAAAATTCTTCTTATTTATTTTTTGTAACGGTTCAAAAATGCCAATTAGTTAATTATTTAGATAGATGGATTTACAAAACCATAAGTTTAGGATTTTGCTTTCTTACTCTTGGGATCCTTTCCGGATCCGTGTGGGCTAATGAAGCGTGGGGATCTTTTTGGAGTTGGGACCCAAAAGAAACTTGGGCATTGGTCACTTGGTTATTCTATGCAATTTATCTCCATACAAAATTTGATGAAAGATCGAGCGGAGAGCTCTCGGCTATAGCAGCATCTACAGGATTCTCTTCAATTTGGATTTGTTTTTTAGGAGTCAATTTGTTAGGAGTTGGGTTGCATAATTATGGATGGTTAACATAAAAAAGTCGGAACTGGTTGCGAATAGTTACTAAATGTAAGAATAAAAAACTATCTGGAAAGAAAAACAGGAACAGGCATTAAAAGAATAGTTAACCTAGTTCTTTTAATGCCTGTTCCTGTCTCTCCTAATTATCTTAATGCATAACACTTCTAAGAACAAAAGAACATTGTAAAAGAACAACAAATAAGTTAACTACCATCCTAGACTTTTCTTTCTAACAAAAGTTATTGAAACACAAACAATGTGATCCTAGTTTATCTTAGGAAATCTTATGATACGGAAGTAAGAATGCAGACACATTCGCACTCCAGATGGATAAAATCAAATTTGGGTATAAACCGATACCTAGTATTGGTAAAAAAAAACAAATTAGAACAAATAATTCTCTTGGACTAAGATCAATTAAATACGGGTTTGATTTCTCAAAGAATTTATAACCATAAAACAATTGTCGCAACATTGATAATAAATAGATAGGGGTTAATACAGTACCAAGTGATCCTAATGCTATAACTGCTGTCTTTAAAACAACAGAATATTTATCAGCGTTAATAACTCCTAAAAAAACTAATAGTTCTGATACAAAACCACTCATCCCCGGTAATGCTAGGGATGCCAAAGAAAAAATGTTAAACATTAAAAATAATTTAGGCATTGGAATTGCGATTCCACCTAGTTGATCCAAAAAAAAAGTTCGAGTTCTATCATAACAAGTGCCTGCCAAGAAAAACAAAGCAGCTCCAATTAAACCATGAGATATCATTTGCAAAATGGCCCCATTTAGACCTGCATCTGCTAAAGAACCAATACCAATTGTTACAAAACCCATGTGGGCAATGGAAGAATAAGCAATCCTTCTCTTTAGATTCCGCTGACTCATTGAAACCAGGGAAGCATASACAATTTGGATTCCTCCGAACAGCATTATCCATGATCCTAATAAAAAATGTGCATGAATTAATAATTCTAGATTGATTCGAATAAGCCCATACCCACCCATCTTAAGAAGTACTCCCGCTAACAGCATACAGGTACTATAGTGAGCTTCGCCATGAGTATCCGGCAACCATGTATGAAAAGGAAATATTGGTAATTTGACAGCATAAGCTATCAAAAAACCAACATAGATAAGAACTTCTAATGAAAGGGGATACGATTTACGCATTAATTCTTGAATATCAAAAGAAGGAACATCAGTACCGTAAAAACTTAAGATCAAAATTGCCACGAGAAGGAAGATTGAACCACCAGCTGTGTATAAAATAAACTTTGTCGACGAATAGAGGCGTCTTTTGCCTCCCCATAAACTTAAGAGTAGATAAACTGGAATTAGTTCAAGTTCCCACATAAAGAAGAAAAGTAAAATATCTCTCGAAACAAAGAGTCCTATTTGACCGCCATACATAATGAGCATCAAAAAATAGAATAACCTGGGATTCCGAGTAATAGGCCAAGCTGCCAAGATTGACAAAGTAGTAACAAAACCTGTCAATATAACAAGGCTAATAGAGAGGCTATCAATCCCAAGTAACCAGTGGAATCTTATAGAGTCTATCCAATTAACGACATCTAACAATTGAATTGACTGAGAATTAAAATCAAACTGACGATAAAATATATAAATAATTAGCAGAAATTCTAATATACAAATACCCAAAGTATACCAACGAATTATTTTGTTTCCACTACGAGGTAAAATAGGTATTACTAGACTAGCAAAAAATGGAAGGAATACAATTACCGTTAACCAAGGTCTATTAGTAAACATATACTAAAGATAAATTGATAAAGAAAAAAGATTTTTAACAGAAGAGAGACTATATAAAAATAGAAGTCAAATCGTGTGACTCACACCCGGACTTTATAAGTGTTAAAGTCGGGTATGAGTTAAATTAAACAACCTTACTGGTTAATATTTTTGTTCCATTAACTAATTAGTAAGCCAGCCCCATACTCCGAGTAGTTTCAGGTCCCAAATAGACACGAACACTAAGAAAATCTGTTGGGCAAGCAGATTCACATCTCTTGCATCCGACACAATCTTCTGTTCTAGGGGCAGAAGCTATTTGATTTGCCTTACAACCATCCCAAGGTATCATTTCCAATACATCTGTTGGACATGCTCTTACACATTGCGTACATCCTATACATGTATCATAAATCTTTACTGAGTGTGCCATTGAACTTATTTCTCCTCTTATATTGTTTATATAGTAACGAAGTAACTGAATTCTCATTAAAACAATTAATTAAGAATTTGATTCTATCATTTCATCTTTACCCAGACTCTTCCTTTTGTTTATAGTAGCCTAGTCATATCCATCTTTTTCCGTCGTTTTACTTATACGTTATGCTGTTATCCAGTAAAAAGACTAGTAACATTAGTTTGGGATACGAAATAGTACAATAAGCCGTTCCAATTAGTTAAAAGTAAGAATTAGATTATTAAATTGTTCAATCTATTACCATTTTAACAGATTGGACTGATCGATACGAGTAGATCTCCTATTTCGATGAATAGAAAGCGCAACAGATAAACCAGTGGCAGCTTCAGCGGCAGCGACAGCTAGTATGAATAATGAAAACAACTCTCCAGTCTCAGTTTCTTTATTGTTAAGTAAATAAGCAAATGTAATAAAATTGATAGCAATTGCATTAACTATTGGTTCAAGACTAATAAGTGCCCTAACCATAGTTCTACTGGTAATTAGGCCAAAAAGGCCTACACAAAATATATAGACACTTATAAGTAATCCTTGTTCAAACGTGATTTAGTGAGATTCTCCTCGAGATTGTAAGTGAATTCTGTCCTAAAATCTATCGATTTAAAAAGTTAGAAAGTTGCACTTTAGGTAGAATGTATATTATCAAAAAAAGTACGAAGTATCACGTAATGAGGAAAAAGGTATTTCCTCATCCTGCGAAAATGAAACATCATCACGTGCTAAATTAATTGCTCCAACTAAGGAAATTAATAGAAGCATTGAAAGAAGTTCAAATGGTATTACAAATTCACTTAATAATCTATATCCAAGCTGTTGTACACCGCTATTAGATATCTTTTTGATAGCAGTTTCCAAGTTATTAGACAGATTAGGAATAAACCAATTGGTGTTATAAATCATATCAATCAACAATGAAGATAGAATTGCACAAGCGCCAAAAGCAACAAAAGATCCTACCCCATAAGTAACGGGATTGGAACTCGTCGATTGATCCGTAATCATGACAGCAAATACAATTAATACATTTATAGCTCCCACGTAAACTAGTAATTGTGCAGTAGCTAAGAAATCTACACCCAATAGAAAATAGAATAGAGATATACAGGTAAAAACCAACCCTGCAGAAAATGCACAACTAGCGGTATTTCCAAGAAATACTGCACCTAAACTTCCCACTAAGATCCCCAATTCTATTAGGGTTAAAACAAAGCGATGGATTAGTATAGTCATAAGACAACGTAATTTGGTTTACTCTTTACTTTTTTTTTATTGATTTTAATTAAGCAATTTATAAGAATGATTATTCTTCTTGCTCTTTTAGGTTGTGTGTTAAACGTTCCTTTTTTTTTACTTTAAGGGTTTATTTCAAACAAATCGAACCGCAATCTCTTCAGAAGAGGGTAGGGGTACACGACCCAAGGATATTTGATCATAATTTAGTTCATGACGATCATAACTAGAGAGTTCATATTCTTCAGTCATTGACAAACAATTTGTGGGACAATATTCGATACAATTACCACAGAATATACAAACTCCGAAATCTATGCTATAACTTCTTAATTTTTTCTTTTTTACATCTTTTAAAAATGTCCAATCTACAACAGGAAGATTGATAGGACATACTCGCACACATACTTCACAAGCAATGCATTTATCAAATTCAAAATGGATTCTTCCTCGAAATCGTTCACCTGGTAAATTCTTTTCATATGGATATTGGACAGTTATAGGTAAACGATTTGGATGATCCAGAGTGACTGCAAATCCTTGACCAATATAGTTTGCAGTTTCTGCAACTTGTTGACCATATCTTTGAAACTTAATAATTGACGAAAACATGAAACTTGAGTGTATAGTATTTTCATTTTATTTTCCAAAATAAACTTATTTGGAATGAAAAAGGGAAATGATCATTATTAAAAATAAACAAGCTTTAATTAAGAGTATATTGTGGGGAACAAAATAACTTGTCAGTCGAATTGTAGGAGTCGAAATGAAGCTGTTAACAACAAATTCCCTAGAGAGATTGGCAGTAGAAACTTCCAACCAAGATTTAGTAATTGATCCATTCTTACCCTGGGAAGAGTCCATCTTGTTAATAGAGAGATAAATAGATATAAATAGGATTTTGCTAATGTGTTACCCACTTGTAAAAGCGAGCTGGCTATATCCATGGAATCCTGGATGACACCTAAATCTGAAGAATATTGTTTAATAGTCTCAAAAATTGGGATTGGAAAATTCCACCCACCTAAATACAAAACTGCTACAAATAGTGAAGAAAGCAACAAATTTAGATGAGAACCAACATAAAATAAACCAAATCGTATTCCCGAATATTCGGTTTGATAACCTGCTACTAGCTCTTCTTCTGCTTCAGGTAAGTCAAAGGGTAATCTCTCACATTCTGCTAATGAAGATATGAAAAACGCTAAGAACCCTATTGGTTGTCGCCACAGATTCCATCCGAAAAAACCATATTTAGATTGCATCTTAACAATATCAATTGTACTTAAGCTACCTGATAAGAATAGTCGACAGGCTACACCGCCTCTAATTCAAAACCGTACATGAAATTCCCATCTCATACGGCTACCCATTGACAAAAATAATTGTAGATAAACCCTATAAGGTAAAAAACACTGTTTGTAATCAATGAGATTCTGTCTGCTACCACTTTGCTTCTGAATCTATCTCCACTTTATTATCTTTAGTTATTCTATAGATTGACGTTTATAAGCATAAAGAATCTATTAAAACACATTATTAAATGATAACTTGCAAATTCCGTGGCTGAGTTAAGAAATTTCTTGTTCTTTCTATTTTTGTCATTTACTAATAAAAATGAAGGTTATTTCGTTCCAAATGATTACTATTTCAATGAATGAACTTATACTTGAGACTGAAATAACTTAGTTGTACTACGCAGTCATCCCTACTACGACTGAGCTTATTTCAAGTGATAAAACCACATAAAAAGGTATTCTTAGTTCTTATATAGCTCAACTTAAAAGATCTCTTGCGTATATTGGTGTTTCTTGTCACTCATTATCTAAAACCTAAAAGGAAATCAAAATCTGATTACTTTTATTAATCCGCTTCAAATCTGGGGGTGAAACACAGATTTGGGATTATATCGCAAACCTTTAAAGATAAATATTCAGTCCGTTCAGGGACTTTTGGGATTTGACTTCATAACTGCAGAAATGCTGTTTTCTCTCACCCAGAGAATTCTTTGGACGATTAATTTCTTTTTTTATCTTACCCATTTCGAATCGCACGTAGGGATACTGACAATACACATAGAGCTAAAGGTATTTCGTAACTAATAGCCTGGGCTGCTGCCCTAAGCCCGCCTAAAAAAGAATATTTATTGTTTGAACCATACCCGGCCATGAGTAGACCTAAAGGTACAATACTTGAAAAAGCAATCCAAAAGAAAACCCCTATTCTCAAATCGGATAAGATAATATCTTGACCAAAGGGTAGTACCAAATATGTAATGAAGACTGGTGTAACCGCAACTACAGGCCCGATGCTAAATAGCCAAAGATTGCTCTTACCCGGTACAATATCTTCCTTTAAAAGAAGTTTAATTCCATCGGATAACGATTGAATAATTCCTAAGGGACCTGCATATTCTGGCCCAACGCGTTGCTGAACGCCGGCAGATATTTTTCACTCGAGCCATACGATGACTAACACTCCTATTGTAATTCCCGTAAGTAAAATAAGAATATGTATGAAAATCCAAGCAACTTCAAAAAGAGTTGTTTCAATTTCCACTTTGTTAGAAAAAGGAACCAATATCTTTTTGCAAAACGTGTTGCTATTTAACATCTTAACGATCAACCTCTCCCATAATGATATCTATACTGCCTAATATGGTCATAATATCTGCAAGCTTCATTCCCTTAACCAATTGAGAAAGAATCTGTAAATTTATAAAACCAGGTGGACGGATTTTTAATCTCCAAGGAAAAACACTTTCATCTCCAACTAAGAAAATCCCTAATTCTCCTTTAGGAGCTTCTATCCTTACATAATGCTCCTGCTTAGGTAATTTAAGAGTAGGAGAAGATTTTTTTCCAACATATTGATAATTGAATCCATTCCAATCAATCTTGTCTTTCCACTGCGCAAGACGCCTACCCTCGAGATTCTCATATGGACCACCCGGAATAAACTTTACTGCTTGTCGAATTATACTTAGTGATTCACGCATTTCCTCAATTCGTACTAAATAACGAGCTAAAGAATCTCCATCTCCTTGCCATTGAATTTGCCAGTCAAAGTTATCATAAGATTCATAATGATCAATCTTACGCAGATCCCATTGAACCCCTGAAGCTCGAAGGCATGGTCCTGATAAGCCCCAATTAAGGGCGTCTTGTTTGCTTATGATACCCACTCCCTGTACACGTTTCAAGAAAATCGGATTTCTTGTAATTAAGCGCTCATACTCATAAATCTTAGGTAAACAATAGTGACAAAAATCCAAGCATTTGTCTACCCATCCGTAAGGAAGATCCGCCGCAACTCCTCCGATTCTAAAGTAATTGTGCATCATTCGCATGCCTGTCGCAGATTCAAACAAATCGTAGATCATTTCTCTCTCTCGAAAAATATAGAAAAAGGGAGTTTGTGCACCGATATCTGCTAAAAAGGGTCCAAGCCATAATAAATGAGAAGCTATTCGACTCAATTCCAGCATAATTACACGTATATAACTAGCTCTACTCGGTATTTCAATATTTGCCAATCGTTCTGGTGCATTGACTGTAACGGCTTCCGCAAACATAGTAGCTAAATAATCCCATCTTGTTACATAAGGAAGATATTGTAAAGTTGTTCGATTTTCAGCAATTTTTTCCATCCCGCGATGGAGATATCCCAGTACTATTTCACAATCTACTACATTTTCACCTCGCAAAGCAACAACGAGTCGTAACACGCCGTGCATAGATGGATGATGAGGACCCATACTTACTAAGATTGGGTCAGGATCTTTGAGACGCATACTCGTAAATTATTTCCTTTCTTATAAAGAGAACGAAGAACCAATTTCCGTAAAGATAGAAAAATGGTTTCAATTACTTAGACAAATTCTTAAACATTTTTTAATCCTCGTAGACCTAAATCTTTTACAATTCTTCTGAATAAGCCGGTATTCCTCTTGTATATATAAGCCAAGAGTTTTTTACGTCTACCAAGTAATTTCCACAATCCTATTTGAGAAGAATAGTCCTTAGTGTGAATTTGTAAGTGGGAGGTGAGTTTCAACACTCGGTCACTTAAATAAAAGATTTGGGAAGCAGTAAATCCGGTGTTTTTTTTCTTATCCGAAATATATTCCTGAATAGGTTTGTGTTCTTTCATATAATCTCACTAGTAAGTATTATTTCGCGGTTATCTTGGGTCGATTATAATGGATTTTTTTAGTCCTTGCAGCAGTCCTTATAAGGAAAGAATGCCAACGCACCAAAGATATAGAATTACTTGTTTAGGTCAGAAAGGATTCAATCCTTCTTTTCTACAACATTCAGTTGTAGTTAAAATTTTGACTTTTCTTCTTTAGTTTTACTTTGAGTTAGGAGGGAAGATACAATCGGATCCTAAGTGCTGCAAATTGATTTCCGTCTGTAATATTGAGAGAGAATCTACCGATAGAAGCAATTTGTTCTAAACGAAAACTAGGCCATAGAAAGCGCTTGATTTTCTGGATTCGATTTGGTATTAAGGCTTCATCAATTAGTGATTTGTTCTGAGTATATATATTTACTATCTTCGAAACTGTCTGGTTAGGTAAATCGATTGCTTTATCCAAATTTCTGGATAATAAAAAACAATTAAGAAATCGGAATTCCCACCGACGTCTAGGTAAAAAAATATCATCAATATTATAGATGTGACATTTTTGGCAATTCCAGTTAGTTAAACTGCACAATATATCGGAAAGATAATTAGTGGTAGATTTATATTTGTTTAGATCTCTTATAGTTTCAAATTTAAATCTAAATTTAAACTGTAGAATAGAATGAAGTATCTTAAACAGCAGATCTTGATCGTCAAATAGGGTTGATATACGATCGCCAAAAATAAAACAGAACTTATCAATAAGTTCAAACTTATTTGTTATAGCTAAGTAACAGTTAAAGAAACCTGGATTTACGTTAGTATTTACACAAAGTGTGACTAAATCATGCTCATCTCCTAATATTTTTGCCAGAGCTATAAATTGTTTTATTCTGTCCGACTCTGCTTCACTTTTCCATTTCCATTGAAATAACATATCTGCATCTTCTCTTTCTTCTAAAATTATTTCTTGCAATTCGTTTACTACTTTTTGAAATCTGTTATTGATATCTAAGACTAACTCGGATTTATAATTATCTCTAAGTAAAGGATGTTTTAAGTGATCAGTTTTATGTTTGAAATTAAGAAAACTATTTGTTCTTGTAAGATTTAAATCTCGCGAACATAAAAAATCAAAATATGAATTAGACATCCTTCTTTTGTAAGAATTCCGAGAAGAAATAAATATTTTGATTATTTTTTCTCGGAATCCTTTTCGACTTCTTTTTATATGATTTTGAATCTTTTGTTCTATATTAATTTGTTGGGTGGAAAAGCTGTGTATGTCTCCATTTTGGACAAAATCTGTTAAAGTGTGTAAAACTTTTCTTTGTTTATGAAGTCTGATCACATTTCCAACCCGATATTTTAGGAAAGGTTTTCTACTATAAATCGAATAAGAATTGATTTGATTTTGAGACAATTGATATTTGCTATTATTCGTGTTAAGCTTGCTTTTTTTTAATTTCCATTGTCGAGGTGCTATATTGCGCCAAAGCGATAATTGCAGATTATATCTCACTAAATAATGGAGCCATCCATTCCATTTATTCTCATTCAAGTTCTCAAATTTAGTTAAGAATCCCGATCTTCTAATATATGTTGTGATATTCTCAGATATACATCTTTCAGTAGGTTTGTTAGTTTTTTTTGTTGTAAAACTTTTATTGTTATATTCTGTTATGGCACTTAGATCATAAGAAATGTGATAAATAGTTTTCTTTCTGTCTTTTTGTGATGTCTGAAGATTTGAACTACTGTCCCTATGTTTGTAATTGTCATCACGACTTAAAAGATCTAAATTAAGGTAACCAATCATACCAATATCCCATACTCCAGCATATAGATTAGCTTGAGATAATAAGGAAAGTCGTGCTACTAAATTTCGACGTAAAATCTCATTTTCCCATCTGAGATCATGGAATAAGCTTTGCAGTTGTATAAAGAATCCATTAAACTCGTTGAACCAAGCACTTAAAATCTTCTTGATTGTGTAAAAATTATTTGTTGTTATCAAAATAGAATTATCCAATAATCCTTTGCAAAATAAATAAGAGAAACCTACTAAAATCTTTTCTATCTCTACTGATTGATTCGATTCATGTTTTTGAAAATGAATGCGATCTTCATCACTGATTAAAATGTTCAAATCTAGGGTTTTTTGAAGATCTAGTTCTTTTGTTTCGATCATTCCATCAGGAAGATTGATAGAATAAATTGGGGTATCATTATCTAAACCGTTTTTTATGACTTTTTTAAATTGATCTTGAGAAACTAGTTTTTCTTTTATAACATGTACAGGTTGAAATTCTCCACCGATACTTATAGATAGATTACTTTTCTCAATTATATCTTTTCTAAGTTTTTTTAACCGATCTATCTCATTCGTTAGTATTTCAATTGACCAATCCGTTCTCTTCGAATCAGAATCCATTTGTGTTTTTTTACTTCGTTGGCTTCGTAGTGCAGGTTTTCTGGCTTTCGTTGTCTTTAATATGAATCTTTTAATTAGAGGTTTCCAGAAGGAACTCTCTCTTTGAATAGTTCCAAAAGGTACATCAGTTTGATATCCCAACACTGTTAAATAAGTAAATTTGGGTCTTTTGGACTCCCTGTTTTTTTTTGTTGTTAGCTTAGAGTTCTTATAAAGAAGTTTGAAACATCGTTTCTGAAGAGTTCTTTGTCTTCGTATCTTGGATGTATGCCATAGCTTAAGATGAAATGGATACACAATCTTTATCTGTAAACCTTCTCTTAACCAACGTGGAGGTAAATCTTTTTGAGAGAATTCTTCTCCATCAAACGTACAATAAATGTAAGTCTCTCTTTTCCAATTCCTCCAGTCTTTTTCCCACTCAGATTTCTGGTGAAATAAGGTACGACCTAAATTCTTTAATATTAAAAGTATTGGTATTTTAATATATTTTCGAACTTTAGATTGAAGAATTAGCATATAGCCCCTTCCGTTATGAATAGAGCCTATGTCAGATCTAATTGCTACAGGCGAACGAACACCTTTCTTGTTTTTTGTTAAATCTTTTCTTTGAGTAGCACTCGGCGCAATAATAGTTACTAACTGTTTTTCAAATCTTAAGTTAATCTTTGATGTCGTTAAGTGCTCATGAGGCGTTTTTCTTAAAAATGATTCTTGTGCAGATCGAAGAAAGAAAGGAGAATGTATTTTATTTTGAAATATGTCCCATACGAAGGTTTTCCGCCTTCGGGAACGCATTGATCCTTTGAACAATTTTCTTCGGAAATCGGATATATTTGCATATCGATGCACAATTCTTAACAATTTAGATTTCCCTTTAATAGAACTGGAGACGAGCCCTACATTCCGAAGTCTTCGATTTCGAAAATCTCCATCTAACCCTGGAATATCTAAAGGGCTGTCAATATATATTGCAATATTCCGAGTTAGGTTTAAACTTAGCTCTTCCATCTTTTGGAGTTTATAAATCTTACTCCTTAATTTTGACAATAATATCCGATTTGTTTTTGAGAATGGGAAAAGCCAATTTTTTTGGTAACAGCTCCCGTGTTTTAGATAAGTTAGAAATAAGAGCTGATCTTCAGACTCTAAATTGATTATTTCTTCCCACAGAATGTTACCATTAAATGAATACCTTAATTTTCTTAATATATTCTGTACATCCTGGTCATATGAGACTCGATCTCTAAAGAGAAATTTGAACACCCGCAAACTTCTTAAAGGAAGGGGTTCCCAAGGTAAAAGAAAAAGACTGGGTTCTCTAGAATTCCAGTTCATTTTCTTTGAATCAATCCAATTTTTGACATTATTTGTTAAAAACGTATCTTTCATTTCCATCAGTGCAATTTCTCTTTTTGCTTTAAATTCAGTCCATTCCCATGGAGTCATAGCCAATTCAGTTGTTGATAGAAATGTTTGTGCAACTGGAACTCTTATACGATAGTTGTTAATAAAAGGATCATAATTCCGAGGTATCTTACTATCGATATTCTTTATTAATCTGCTTCGTAGCGACATCGTTTTTGAAAAAATAGAACCAGTATCTAGTTGTTTAAGTTGAATTGTTAATCTTTCTTGAAACTCTTTTGTTTTTTCCAATTTTATGGAAACCCAATTCTTAAACTGGAAACATCTAATATTTTTTGCCATAGATTTATCCATCCATGTCTTAAAAATTACCAAACTTGGTAATGATGCAAAATTTAATCTTTGCCTCCCATCTGTTACAGATTCTCCAAAGAAATATGTCGACATTCTTCTTTTGTAGAAACTGCTATAGTTGTCAGTTTGATTATTTTTTATGAATCTATTGCCCCGATTCAATCTAGTAGGATCAAAAAAAGATGTAGGCCAGGGTTTAAAAAACCAACATAATAGATCTGGATATTCAGCAATATTCCAAAAGCTCATTTCTAAATCATCTGCCTCACCTAAGAATTTGTTGGTCCACAAAGATACTGGAGCTCGACCTAAATAGGCTAAGGTATTGGAAATCAAAACAATACTAAAAGTTACAGAAATAAAGCGTTTTGTTATTAAGTAGAGTATTGGTGAATCTTTCTCTATAGAAGTTACAAGCAATCTAGCTAAAAAAGTGAATATGCATTGACCTACAAACCAACCAAAAAAGCTAGTAATAACAAAGATCTTATTGTCACTATATCTAAATAGATTGAGGTAAATAAGCCTGGTTAACACAGGGTTTGGTAACATAATTGGGTTTAATATTTGAAAAAAAAAGCTAAGTAAGAAAAACTTAACTAGTCTTTTATCACGTATTGAAACAGCGAGTCGAAATTTACGATATTTTGGAGGGTCTTTGATTATTAAACAAAAGAGAAGGAGATATGGTATTATCACTAGAGTAAAAGCATGTGGACGTAAAACTAAGAGGTAAATGGGTGAGTAATAGATTGATAAAATGGTTATTATTTGTGCCAATAATGACCCACCCATAGAAATAGTACCTATCAAATTTCCTCCTAAAAGAAAAGCTCTTATGGATAAGATTTGTGGAATACCCACGGGTAAAGTTGTGAGTATACCATAGAATAAAGCAATGAGGATATACGAATCTACATAATTAAGAAAAGGAAATTGCATTAGTGATAAGAGAGTATTATTCGTTGTAACTTTTTTGGTGTATAGGCAAACTAATTATGAATTTTCTATTAATTTAATATTTGATCTAGAGAACACTCTCACTAGATTCTAGTTTTTTTGTATTTCTTATGAATCTTATTTTTATTTTCATGAATTAAAGCAGAACCAAAGTTAACCTTTAACTTTTAATAGAGTTTTCCTTAATCAAAGAAACATAAGAAAAGATTTGATTAAGGTTTTTACTGCTACTATTTGTTATCTTTTCATAATGATTAATTAATCATTGTTAGATAATTTTTAAAATAAAAATCCTAGACAATGTTATAAGTTATATTTTTGTTTGTTTAGACAAACTCGGGAAGACTAAATTAAGATTTCCTTTACTTCGTCGTAATGGACGAGTAACTAGTTCAAGAATAGCTCGTACATTACTAAATCCATGAATTTGTGCAAATGTAAATTCAACAGACCATTTTGTATCTATATCCCTAGCCTCAAGAGGATTTGCATGTGCCATTCCAGTAATAGCTAAATGAGGTTTTAACTCCTGGATACGTTGCACTTGACCATAATTATCAGGTTTTTCAACAATTCTGGGTAAAGGGCTATTCATTTCTTTGCATGTGCTTTGCAAAAGTAAGAGTTCTGCTGCTTGATATCGTCGATCCATATAAGGAATTCCAATTTCATACACAATCATTCCACATCGAATTAGGAATCGTGCTAGAGAGATTTCTAATAGATTATCCCCCATAAAAAAGATAGATTTCCCATTTATAATTCGGGTATAATCCTCGACATTCTTCCAAAGTTGGTTTTCCCTTTCTTTCAGACCATTTGTTTTAATCAAAAACCGAACAAATTTTCTCAATCCAAGCATGTGTCCATCAGGACCAATTGGGAAAGGTGCTCCAATCAATTGACACTTTCTTCGCCGCATTAATGTTGTTGCTGTACGGCTCAAAAAAGGATTTACTCCACATACATAAACTTTATATCCTAGTTTAGGTAGTTCATTATATTTTTGAGAAGGTAACCAACCTGAAACAGATATAGATTGGCGTTTTAATTCCAAATTTAATTCTGAAGCTACATTTGATGGTAAGGAACCAAAAAGTACTAATTGATGAGAAGTTGATTTGTTTTTTGAATTTGTATGAATTTCCGACTGTTGGCTTTTTTCTTCCTCTATAAGAGAGTCATATTCTGGGCAGCGATGTACCATCGCTGCTAATACAGTATCTTCTCCTTGGGTAAAAGCATAATCTAATCCATTTGCTCGCGCAACTACTATAGGTATGCCAATCTGTTTTTCAACCTTGGGTGCAATACCTTCCAAATCCATTTTCACTATTTCCGTGGTACAGGTGCCTATCCAAACAATTACACTTGGACTTCTATTATTTTTTATTTGTAAGCATATTTTCTCTAATTCTTTTTGGTCATTTAATTGAGCTGAGATATCACCTTCTTCTAACTCTGCCATAGCGTAGCGGGGTTCTGCAAAAATCGTAACTCCAAGAGCATTTTGTAGGAAATAACCGCAAGTTTTCGTACCTACTACTAGAAAGAAACTATCTTCAATTTTTTGATATAGCCAAGCTACACAACTTATTGGACAAAAAGTGTGATAATTACCTGTTTCACATTCAAAGGACATCCCCGCCGTTTTCATGGAATTATTTCCTTAAAATTGCCAAGTGTTTCTGAGAGTGGTATCTTTTTAGAGGTACAAAAATAGTAACTTTTTATATTAGTTATATGTTTATTCTTAAATAACATTAAATTCATTCCCAAATTCTTGTTGGTTAGAAGAATTTTGGTTTCCAATCTTATCAAAGTTTAGATAAAAATCTGAAAGTAAGCTAAATAATTCTCTATCCGGTATTTCTCTTGGTACAACTCCTTCGGGTTCGGATAACATCTGATCTGCTACATTCAAATAAAAATCACAAACATAAACAAGTTGTGGCTGATTTTCTACCATTTCAAATAGAGTTTTTCCTTTTACCCTYGATATTCGAATGTCTTCAACCAAAGGCAGTACTTCAAGTACAGGCATTGGACAAGCTTGTACATATTTGTCAATTAAATCTCTTTTTGATGTTCTGTTTCCTATTAAACCAGCTAATCGTAATGGGTGTGTATGGGATTTTTCTCTTACTGATGCTGCAATTCGATTTGCAGCAAATAGAGCATCAAACCCATTATCAGTTATAATAATGCAATAATCTGCATAATTTAAAGGGGCTGCGAATCCTCCACATGCAACGTCGCCTAAAACGTCAGATAAAATAATATCGTATTCATAGAATGCATTTGATTCTTTCAAGAGTTTTACCGTTTCTCCCACTACATAACCTCCACATCCAGCTCCAGCGGGAGGTCCTCCGGCTTCAACGCAATCTACTCCTCCATAACCCCTATAAATGACATCTTCGGGCCATACGTCTTCATAATGGTAATCTTTTATCTGTAAAGTATCTATAATTGTTGGGATCAAAAACCCTGTCAATGTAAATGTACTATCATGTTTTGGATCACATCCAATTTGTAATACCTTTTTGCCCCGTCTGGCTAGTGCTATGGATATATTACAACTAGTTGTTGATTTCCCAATCCCCCCTTTTCCATAAACTGCTATTTTCGTCTCACGAAGCTCCAATTCGCATTCATTTTTCCCGACTCTTCTGCATCTTCCCCCCATCTCTCTCTGTTCGCTTCCCTTATTCCCCCTATCTTATTTCTAGTCCTCAAATAGTTGCCTTCCATGATATGGGAATGAAGGTGGAAAAAGAATCCTGCGACTATTCTATTCTACTACGCCTCTTGGGGGGGGGGAATAGAAACCACTAATTGTTGATTCATCAATACGACTCATAGGGGGGGGGGGCTTGTGGGTTGATCTTGACCTTGTATCGGCCGATTGTCCCCCCCCTGGACATTAGTTGGAGTTCCTTTGAATGGGATTGCTATCGTTACTGCCTCTAACTATAATGGGAGTTAGGGCATACACAAAGTTTATGAAATGGCATAGAAAGCTTAACTCCTTCCAGATAATCCTTTCATTTTTGGCAAGGGAGGTGTTTCTGGGGCTGAGAATTTCCTCGGTAGCTCAGCGGTAGAGCGGTCGGCTGTTAACCGATTGGTCGTAGGTTCGAATCCTATCCGGGGAGATTCGTGTTTACGTCGAGAATCCCCAGTCAAAAAATAAGAATAGGAGAGTTGCATTTCAGACATATGCCAACTCAAGCCGCGTTGTAACGTGCCCACCCATTATTAGATGTAAGTAGTGTACCATCGTACTTACTTCAAGACTCAACACTAACGAATGCAGACGGAAATACTGGTGTGGTAGTGCGCCCTACCTACCCCTACCCCCTCCCTCACCCTTCCTTAATAGATACATTCTTAATAGAATTAAGAGATAAAAGGGTCTCCTTGAGGCGTTGTTTTTTTTTTATTTGAGTTTCCATGTCAAATAAATCCGGTGTATCCAATGGCTGGACTAAACAAACTAAGAAGTCAATTCGGGAGTACAAAAAATCTCTTAGTTGGCAGAAATCTAGTAGAATGACCTATACCCCCAATCCTAGCTTTTGTTGAAGAGACTCCTATCCTACTTCTCTAGGAACTGGTCTCCAACTTCTCCTTAATATTGAGATGTTATTTTTTGCATCAGTATAAATAAGATAGAGATCTTCCTTCTACTGATTTGTCTCTAAATCCTATGGCTGGAGATTTATACGGGATGGGGGATATCTAGGTGGGAAAACAACAGTTGTTTCATGACATTGAGCTTTCAGGAATGAATTGTTTCATTGTTCGATCCAGTGATGATTTACCAAATCGGAACGAATTGAATAGATATTCATAAGTTTCAAGTAACATATTATACTTAAGGAAATCCCAAGATGGGTAAGGGTTCCGTGTCACCCATTTTTTTCTATGAACTAGAAGCCTAACCCTAAGAAATCGTTCTGGGAAATCCTCCCCTACCGCACAGAAACCCAAACGAATGGGAAAAAATAGCTGTGGATACTGCAGCTGTATATCTATAGAATAGGTTTCCATGATGGATACGGGATCTCGTCTCTTCTTCTTCTTCTTCTTAGGCAAAGGTAGATTCTTTCGTGGATTGATAGATGGGTCGGATTTCATTCTCGGATTATCTTCGCAATAGTGGAAAAAATCTCTTAGTTTGTTATTTGATAGCTTTTGAAGTCGCATCCTTCTCAGACCATAAATGGGGTGAAGCCTCTGCGTCATTTCTCTTGTCACAAATAAGTCGCGCGACGAGGCAGGGATCTTAGGGTCTGGCTGGAACAGAAGCATGGGATCCCAGATTAAGCGCCCCCCGAAGAGTTGAGTCGTTCCATAGAATCGATCGCAATGTGTTTTATACTCATTAGATGAGTTGCCAGAGAGTCCCAATTCGAGAAATTGCTCACGTAACAACCAGTTATCTAATCGGTTTTCCAATCTTTCTGGGGAGTCATCTGTGTGATCAATGAAAGATCGGTGTAACCTGAAAAGACGCCTGTTTGTCTCTGTCTGGCGCCACGTCCTTTTTTCTCCCTTAATCTTATTGATTTCAGAATCTTTTTGAGGTATGTGATTCTGATTGTAATAAACGAGAATTAAGTTATAAAAATGGTTGGGTTGGGATAATATCGCCATCAATTGGTAAGTCCCACTTCGCAGGAAACGGAGACGCCAAGCCTTGTGTGACCAAGTAATCTCACGCGATATCTCTGTGGTTGAGTTTCTTGAGTTTCTTAATTCGGGTGACTGTTGCATCTCGAAATCGATTAAACTACTAAGTCTCCCTCTTCGCAGAGATTTGGAAGAGCGACTTGGGGAGGTTACACCTGAGCAATACTTGGGTTTTCCAAGAGGAAAGGGGGGAAGAAAACTATTACTGCGTGGACTCACGGCCTTACCAATTCTTAGGCCTGAGAGTTTAGTTGGGAGGTTTTCTAGGACACCACAAGTTATATTTAATTCATTCGCTAGAAGTTTGTTGAGAACAATGAAATCCTCTCTTTTGCCCATATCCATTTGGAACGAATCGTGAGCTACTAATTTGACTAGTACCTTTAGGAGATGCGAAAAAATAGTGAATTCATCAAATGTTGATTCGTTTCTTAAAGGTTCCACATACCAGTTAGACAAGTAATAAAATCGCATCTTTGACACGTTACGACCAATAAATGTGAGATAAAGATCTATCAAACTATTCCTCGAAGCTTCTTCCGCCATCTTATAGGAAGAGATTTCCCATTCAGAATTAGATTCCATCCGATTGCCCCTATTATGAATAATCAACTGTTGCTTCTGCAAAGCTAATCTAAATGCGTTCCCACATACAAACTTTTTCCTTTTGGAGGTGGCTATTAATAACGCTTCATTAGCGAGAAAGAATAGATCTCTTTTACTATAACCTGCAAGTCCAGACACAGTACTCTTAAGAAGAGACGGATTAGCTCCTACCGCAAAATCTCTGATACGTAATAGAATCGACAATTCTTTCTGACGTTGACCCCCACCATTGAACTTCCGAAGATTTATTAATTGACTTAACCGATTCGGAGCTATTGAAGCTGGATCTATCCTTGCAGGTGCATGAGTCATGGCAATAACGACGTTTGCGCGTATGCCGAAGTTGCCGAGGTTGTTATCAATACTATCGAAGAGTTGGCAAAGTAAATATTTGGGATCAGCTTCTAGCCTATGATACGAGCGAGAAATATTCAATTCATGAATATCTTTAATCCATGGTGTACAGGGAGACATCTCTCTTGCTATTTCGAAGACAATTTTTAATCTGTGTACGCTCTCTTTCGAAATGAAATTTCCACGTATACTTTTGAATCTAAATCTGAAAAAAGATCGGTTGTATAAGAACTTCTTTAATGGTATTTTCATCACCGGCAAGTAGGAGTTGAAAGCTACATCTCTAATGATGGAAGATCGACCAGTCTCTACAGGTCCTACTAGTAAGATTCCTTGAGGCCTCAATAATCCCGATTGGAGGGAAATAGGTATGTCACGACATGGCATATTTAGTAAATTGTCTTTCCGCCTTGTTGTTGCTGAAGATAGAATAGTTCTCCCAAGGGCATAAAAAGTCCACTTCTCCGCAGGATCTAACTTACAAATCTTGTGACCCAATAGAGCATTTTGCCGGAATTGAAGTGAGTATGCCAAAACATTGGATCTTTCTTGTAAGTAAGGCTCATGAAAGATGTTGTTACTGAACAAGTCGGAATTGGATTTCAATCTCGATACATACCTGTAGAGAGTCTGATTTGTTACTAAATGTTGAGTCAGTAGTTCTTTCTTACTCTCTAAGATATCAGCGCTTTCCCTACCAAATATCCATGAATCAAGTTCATTTCTCACGAGAAAGAAGAAAATTAGATTATTTACATAATTCAAGAATCTATTCAAAGAATGAATTAGTAGATCTCTCGTTAACATTTATCTTGTCGAGGGGGAATACATTACCTTTCTTAAATAGGATTTACGCATCGGGTCTTTTAAATATTCAATAGTATCGAGACGTTTCCACGAATGAAAGGAATTGGAACCCGAAACGGCAGACAAAGCTTGTTTCAATGACGCGAGAACAACTAATATTGAAAGAATAGAGTAATAGGAGATAAGCCTATTGGAAGATTGAGATACCGACCATTTCCCTGGATGGAACATCTCTGCTTCATTATGGATTTTTTTGAGAATGAGAAGATCGGTTTCGGATGATAGGGTATGAATAGAACGGCTTCCGAATCTCAATCCTAACTTTTGCAGGCTTTGGAGTAAATAACCTTTTGCACCACTTACTAAATCCCCACCAATTCCTCCAAAGATCTTAGAAAGATCATGATTTGAATCGTAAGTTATCTTAAGTATTATTTCTGGATATGTTTCTCCAATTAGAGCCCAGAAGTATTTCCACCAGGTGGGGGTGAAAAACAGGGGTATATATTCTTTCAATAAGCCCCAATTTTCGGCGATACTGTCTTTCCAGAAGATCCAAGAGATCTTAAATCTGTTCAAATCGTTTGATAATTCATTAAGATTTATGAGATGGAATGGGTGAGTAGCTTTTTCCCGGGCAGAGAAATCTGCGAACCCCAAATCTTTGCGAAGAACCTCCTCCCCAAAGAGTCTCGCTAGAGATATTGATGTTACATCATTGTATAATGAGAATCTTGGTGACCAAAAAGGTGTATCTAATTCTTTCAGTTCCCAGAAATACTTAATAGACAAACCGTTTTGATCGACTCGATTCTCGATGGAACCATTCCCCGAGTCTAATCCATCTTTAACAAATTCTTCAGAATTGACTCGATCTAATACCAGATTCTGACGAGGTTGGGTTCGCTGATGATCCGACCACGAATCGGCGTTTACCGGCACCTCCCTTAAAAAAACTCCATCGTTACTACACGAGGATAGGAACGAGTCTGTCGCTTTACCGGGGGATGAGCTCAAACTTGCCAGTGACTCATTCAGATGCAAAATAGAATTGCGAAGTCCATCTAAGTGAGTTACTATCGTTGCAGATTCATGCAAATTAGGCGACAGAAATCCGATTAGCGTGAATAAGTAACCATATACCTTTTCTACCGTTTGTTTCGACAAATTGGATGATAACGACTCTGATAGTTGGGGATGAATCAATGATATGATATCAGGCGAGATGGCTTTGTTATCCGAGCCCACAGGAAAGTTTTCTAACAAATTGAGATAACTACTGCTACAGTTCTTGACTAAGAAAAACCCTCTTCTGAGCTTGGGGATGATATTTTTTCCAGGACGGCTCCGTGAATCATTTCTTTCATTCAATTGATCGGAACTTTTTATTGGAATACCCTCATTCGTAATTGATTTTCCCTCACGACCTAAATTATCAAGGAAAAGAGTCCGGATTTGCCTCCCCCTCCCCATAATAGAAAGAGCCTCATTCAATAATCCTGCTCGGATAGCTTCAATGCAAGGCAACCCGAGAAAGCTAGAATTTGACGCCGGTTTTAGTGCGGTCAAGCCTATCAATTGTTGATCTTTTAACGGTTTAAACCCGACTAGGAAACTTCTTCTTTCTTCAAGAGTTGGTTTGAAAGAAAGTATCTCTTCGTCAATGTGACTATCGAGTAAACCTGAGAAAAGATCACGCTCGATATAATTTATTTTGTCCAATCTATCAGCATCTATGTCGTACACTTTTTCAATAAAGTAAGCAAAGGCATCTTTCATAACTTTATGGCGAGTAGCCTCAGCAACAATCATTCTAGAAAGAACTAAAACATTGAGAAATCGATGAAGATCTCTCTTGGGATGTCGATTGATACTGCGTAGACTGACGCCAGTAGTACTTAGCAGCCCGTCTCCCACTATTGACGCACGGCATATGAATTCCTCCAAGGTGTACTTGATTGCTTTTTCCAAGAATTTCCCGACAGGCAAGAGAAACAAATTTATCGTCGCATTAAGCCATTTATGGATATTGGATTGAACATTCTTACACTCACCAAATTGGAGGGTAATATATTCATTYGAGAGACACTCTACGTCATCCTTCCACTTGAGAACTGTTTATTCGATTGCAATTCGTGTTAAACTGGTGTATTCTCCGCCATCCGTCCAGCGATCCAACCAATAGTTGAGTCGGGAGAAATATTCATTGGATAAGGTGCAGAAATAATCGTGGAAAAGATATATGTATGTAAAATAGATAGGTATGAGTCTATTTTGTTCATATAATCTAACTGCAGAATATCTCGAATCTAGATTCCTTCCTCCTTCCAATTTGGTTACAAAATTAGTAATCTCATTTCGATTAGTTGTTTTTTTAGGTATCTTTAAAGATGCTTTCAAACAGTTTGGAAGAATATCATCAAAGTCGAAGTATCCATTACTTGCTACCCTAAGTTTCTTGCCAGATCTTTTGGTAAACGGCGTATTTGTCCTCATTTCCGATGAAGATATTCCTTTGTCGGATTTGATGCTATTACTGACGTCAATCTTTTTTTCCCCACCCAAAAAAAGGTTTGATTTCCCAATTATGAGAAGGAAGTAAGTGAGTCGGTTTTTTAATGGATTGGTAATCTGTGGATAAGCGTATAGAACAGGAAATAATTTCTTATCTTTTTCATAATCTAATTCGGATATAGAGTTACAAAACAACGTCGTTTTTTCATGAGACATAAACAAAGACATAGTGGAAAAAGCTTCTTGCTCATAGGAAAAAGCCGATTCATCCCTTAGGAGATTAGTTGAATTTGCAGATCCGAGTAACGCCCTTTTAAAGGGATCCAAGACTACGAGACTTAATGAATCGTTTCCAAACCGTATGGCTTGTCCCGCATCTTGGCTGTTACGGATTTCCCAGAGAGGGAGCGATTCTAAATTGTTTTGGGGGCAGTCATTTCCGCTCTTGGAAACTAGGAATTTTTTATAGGATTTGAAAAACATTAATAAATCTTTCAAAGGCCTATTCCCACCAACCACTTGAATATCTTCAGCTTCATCCTTGAGTTTCTCTTCACCAAATAAATCCTTCTTTCTTATGCGTGCCTTCCATCTACCGGAAAGCAAGGGAGTAATGACATCATCCTGGCGAATGCTCATCTCCTCTTTTGAATAATCTCCAGAGATTAGAATCTTTTTATTTGAACCTAAGTAGTAGGGAGCTGGTACTCCTCTCTCCCCAATTCTTTTAACAGAGAAGAATCTCTCCAGAAGAAGGAGGCAATCGTAAGCGTCAGAATTCTCTGTATGTTTCTTTCTTACACCGCCACCTCCATGAATGATTTTTGCTAATACAAAATTTATCTTGAGCGAATTCTTGTCACTTAAGGAATGCATGAGAATCGGTATTGCCAGTAACATAAACATTTCTAGGATGACACTACCACCGCTCATTATTGAATGATGCAAATCACGTAAAAAGAGTGAGCTTAGAAATCAAAAGTCAGATAATCTGATAAAAGGTTTAGTAGTGGTAACTACAAGTTCTTTGAAATGTTGGTTTCTCAATGATTCGGAGAAGTACTTTAATGTATTGACTTCAACGAAGTCCCAAACTCCAGATGAATAATCTGGGCCTCTTACTCCTACTCGTTTTTCTACCAGCTTTCTCATCATAGTTTTAGTTTATTTCGCTTATGCGTTCCGAGACTATTTCTCTACCTATTATCCATTTTTATTATATTATAGGGAGAATCCTGAGAATTTCAAGATGGGATGACAGAAATCTATAAGGCAATTTGGTTATTTCCGTAACTAGTTGCTTCAAAGACTGGAGATTGAGGATTCTCAGATCTCATTATAGAAGAGACTCACCACATAGATCTCACCCAACTCAAAAGATTATTCCCACTCCAAGCGACAAGCGAACGGAACGGATCGGTATTAGTTGGTATTATTGGAGTATATCCGTATGGGCGAACGACGGGGATTGAACCCGCGCGTGATGGATCCACAATCCATTGCCTTGATCCACTTGGCTACGTCCGCCCCTTCTTTATTCTTTATGGCACTTGTTGAAAAATCCTTCAAGGGTGACCGAGGTTCATTCCATTCGTTAAGTTAGATAAATGATTCTTTGATTGATACACAGTCATATAAACTGCATAGATCTAACAAGACAAAGAATCTGCGAAATGGGGAATGTACTCCTAGCTTTTTTTTATTCTACTCAAAAGTTAAAGGGTTTAAATTAAAGGACACATTTAGCAAATCAAATTACTAAATCTTCTCGATTCATGGGTAAATCCCAATCCAATATTTAAAATGTTTACAATGTTCGTTCTTTTCAATTATCCTTCTCTCTTTTTCTTCTACCGTACGAACTTGTCATTCTCATCTCTTGGATACCAAACCCTATCTTTCAAGATTGCAGGGTTTGGTATCCAATTGTGCTGCATAACCATACAGATATTAGCCGTTTATAGAAGGGACTTCGACAGAAGCTAAATCTAGGGGGAAATTGTGAGCGTTACGCTCGTGCATGACTTCCATACCTAGGTTAGCACGGTTTATGATGTCAGCCCAGGTGTTTATAACACGACCTTGGCTGTCAACCACGGATTGGTTGAAGTTGAAACCATTTAAGTTGAATGCCATAGTGCTGATGCCTAAGGCGGTGAACCAGATACCTACTACGGGCCAGGCAGCTAAAAAGAAGTGTAGAGAACGAGAATTGTTGAAGCTAGCATATTGGAAGATCAAGCGACCGAAGTATCCGTGAGCAGCTACAATGTTATAAGTTTCTTCTTCTTGGCCAAACTTATAACCTGCATTGGCAGACTCATTCTCAGTGGTTTCTCTAATCAAACTGGAAGTTACCAAAGAACCATGCATAGCACTGAATAGAGAGCCGCCGAATACGCCAGCTACACCCAACATGTGGAAAGGATGCATAAGGATGTTGTGCTCAGCCTGGAAAACGATCATGAAGTTGAAAGTACCGGAGATACCCAGAGGCATACCGTCAGAAAAACTTCCTTGACCAATTGGGTAAATAAGGAAGACGGCGGCAGCAGCTGCGACTGGAGCTGAGTAAGCAACAGCAATCCAAGGACGCATACCTAAACGGAAGCTTAGTTCCCATTCGCGACCCATGTAGCAAGCTACACCAAGTAGGAAGTGAAGAACGATCAGTTCGTATGGGCCACCATTGTAAAGCCATTCATCGACAGAAGCTGCTTCCCAGATTGGGTAGAAATGTAACCCAATAGCTGCAGAAGTAGGGATGATAGCGCCGGAGATAATGTTGTTACCGTATAGTAAAGAACCAGAGACAGGCTCGCGAATACCGTCAATATCTACAGGAGGAGCTGCAACGAAAGCGATTATGAATACGGAGGTTGCGGTTAGTAGGGTGGGAATCATCAAGACACCGAACCATCCGATGTAAAGACGGTTTTCCGTGCTGGTAATCCAGTCGCAGAAGCGACCCCATAGGCTTGCGCTTTCGCGTCGTTCTAAAGTTGCGGTCATGGCAAATTTTGGTTTTCGAAAAGTAGTTAGGGATTCCCCAGGCTAGTACGCCTGTTATATTCTAGTATATCACAAGAAGCTATCTGTGTCAACCAAAAATGATTCAGTCTCTAGAATTACCGGATGGAGAAGCTTCTTATCTCGATATTTCTTGTTGTTAAAAAAGGGGAGGAGATTATATCTCTCTTTTCAATAATGCACGCTTCTAATTTTATTTATTATCGGTCAAAACTAATACTAATCCCGCGCGCGCCAAGGCTTTGAAGCACTCCGCAGCTTCGCATTGACCAACAGCGCAATAATTAATGAAAAGAGAAGCGTCAACCCCTCAATCATCCATTTTTTGTAATGCATTTTGACTTCCCAATCTTTCTCGATCCCAACCCACAATCTTCTTAGTTTTGTTGTGGATTGATCCCAATCCACAACAAAACTAACGGAAGTGGGCAAAGGCTTTGTTAGCTTCCGCAACTTTATGAGTCTCCTCCTTTTTCCGTATGGCACTCCCGGAATTTCTGGCGGCATCCATTAATTCATCACTCAACCTTAAAGCCATACTTCGACCTGAGCGTTTTCGACACGCGATCAATGACCACCTGATGGCCAAAGCTTTTCCTTTTGCAGGTACTACTTCAACGGGAACTCGATAAGTTGATCCACCTACACGTTTGGTTTCTGTAACTACATCGGGCGTTACCCCACGCACTGCCTGCCGCAGAACAGACAGTGGATTCCTACTTGTCTTTTATCTAATCCGCTTCATAGCCTGATAGAATATCTGGTAAGCTAGTGATTTTTTGCCGTTTTTTAGAATACGATCAACCAGCATGTTTACTAATCGATTGCGATATATTGGATCCGATTCAATAGTTCTAATTTCGTTCACGACACTGCTCCGATGTACCATGAGTTTACAAAGATTTCAAACAATTTTTTTTCTTCCGGTGTTTTGTTTTAAGCTATTATTTTGGCTTCTTTACTCCATATTGTAGAGTGGATCCAACGGTTAATTTAATGAGGATCTCCCTCCAAACTGCACGTGCGACTTTCGTCGAATACAGCTTTCCATATGATTGAGGAACAATTACGTTTAATTCTTGTTTGTCACACAGATCATATTTACTCATTGCATATTGAGCATCCGTATCCTATTCTTCCACGGAGAAGGGAGAGATAGATATGGGAAATGGAAATCTCGCAATTCAGTGATCTTACCAGTAATGTCCGTAGGTTTCATGATCCAATCGGTAGATGTAGACAAAGTCTCCGCCGAAGACTCGTAGTCTTAACCCGAATCTGTTCCAAAGGGAAAATACTTCTTAGGTGAGAGCACGGGTAAAACTCAACTCCAACTGCTAAAGTCAAACACCTTAGACATCAAGTTGTTTCATGCAAAGAGATGGGTATTAGTCAATCTTTACAGTAGCAGGCTTCAGTCCCCTGTCAATACTGGGTCGGCTACACATTTAACATATCAGAACAACTGATACGGAATCATCGCGATGATACGAGTTGTGACAATGCTTTGCGACGCACTGGAACGCCCTTTTTTACGATCTTTCACTCCTACAGCATCTAAGGCTCCTCTAACGATGTGATACCTAACGCCGGGTAGGTCTTTGACCCGTCCGCCTCTCACAAGGACAACCGAATGCTCCTGCGAATTGTGTCCAATACCTGGTATGTAAGCCGTTACCTCAAACTTAGAGGTTAGTCGAACCCTGGCGACTTTACGTAGGGCAGAGTTGGGTTTCTTCGGTGTAGTTGTGAAATAGTCGACAGCTACAGGGTCGCTATACAAAACCGTACATGAAATTCCCATCTCATACGGCTCCTCGTCATTCAATTACTTTTGGGAGGAGAAACTCTTTCTAATCGCTTGTGACTAGAAGTACAAGAATCATTTTACGGAATAAATATTACCCTTTTTCGTTGCAATTTCATTGTGTTTTGCCGTTGTGCCCCAGAAGGCGACTCAGGCATAGAAATGGGAGATCTATCAGATTGATGTATGGGTTTACCGATGCAACGAGTTTCTCGCCTTTGCGTCAGTAATCACTAATATGAGTCAGGTTGAATATGGAGGAGATTGACGAGTCGGTATCAGCTTATCCACATCATTAATCATTCTTTGGGAAGGAATTCAGAGGTACTCACTCTCGTTCTTCATTTCGTTCCGCCAAAGTTACCTGAGTAGGATTTGTCAACCTAACGAGTTATCAAATTTAATTAGGTGAACTAGACAGGAAAGAATGGATCTTTAAACAATCATAAAAACAATAATAAGGATCTGATTATTCTGTGTAGTTTCCTGTCTATTCTATTACATCTAGCTATATGATTGTTATTATTTATATGAATGTTCTAACTATCAACACCGGGTCTATCCTGAGACTCCAAAGACCCCCCCCCACTTGAC